AGTTCAAAATAATCAATATGTAGAATCTGAACAAGTTATTGCTGAGATTCGTACTGGAACGTCTACTTTTCATTTTAAAGAGAAGGTCCGAAAACATATTTATTCTGAATCAGAGGGAGAAATGCACTGGAGTACCAATGTCTACCATGCACCCGAATATACATATAGTAACGTTCATCTATTACCAAAAACAAGTCATTTATGGCTATTAGCAGGAAGTCCGCGCGGATCCAGTATAGTGTCTTTTTCACTCCACAAAGATCAAGATCAAATTAATTTGTATTCTTTTTCTGTCGACGAAAGATATATCTCTGACTTCTCAATTACTAATGATCAAGTAAGGCATAAATTGTTGGATCCTTCTGTTAAAAAAGATAGGGAAATTTTTGACTATTCAAGACTTGATCAAATCATCTCCAATAGGCATTTGGATTTTATATATCCTTCGATTCTCCAAGGGAATTCTGATTTATTAGCGAAAAGGCGAAGAAATAGATTTAGCATTCCATTACAATATAATCCAGAAGGAGAGAAAGAACTAATACCCTCTTTTGGTATTTCGATTGAAATACCCACAAATGGTATTTTACATAGAAATAGTATTCTTGCTTATTTTGACGATCCACAATATAGAAGAAACAGTTCGGGAATTACTAAATATGGGACCGTAGAGGTGGATTCAATCGTAAAAAAAGAAGATTTGATTGAGTATCGAGGAGTAAAAGAATTTAGTCCAAAATACAAAATGAAAGTGGATCGGTTTTTTTTTATTCCTGAAGAGGTGCATATCTTACCCGGATCTTCGTACCTAATGGTCCAGAACAATAGTATCATTGAAGTAGATACACAACTCGCTTTAAATACAAATACAAGAAGCCAAGTAGGTGGATTAGTCCGAGTGGAGATAAAAAAAAAAAGTATTGAACTGAAAATTTTTTCTGGGGATATTCATTTTCCCGGAGAGACAGATAAGATATCTAGACACAGCGGCATTTTAATACCACCGGGAATGAAAAAAAAAAATTCTAAGGAATCAAAAATTTGGAAAAATTGGATTTATGTCCAACGAATCACACCCATTAAAAAAAAGTATTTTGTTTTGGTTCGGCCCGTAATCACATATGAAATAGCTGATGGGATAAATTTAGCAAAACTTTTCACTCAAGATCTCTTGCAGGAAAAAGATAATGTCCAACTTAGAATTGTCAATTATATCCTTTATGGAAACGGAAAGTCAATTCGTGGAATTTTTCACACAAGTATTCAATTAGTTCGGACTTGCTTAGTATTGAATTGGGACCAAGAAAAAAATGGTTCTATAGAAGAAGTTCATGCTTCTCTTGTTGAGGTAAGGGCAAATGATCTGATTCAAAATTTCATAAAAATTGAGTTAGTAAAGTCTAGTCTTTCATATGCCGAAAAAAGGTATGATACGGCGGGTTCGGGATTGATCCCCGATAATGGATTAGATTGCACCAATATCAACCCTTTTTTTTCGAAAGTGAAGATTTCAGTAATTACTCAGCATCAAGCAACTATTGGTACATTGTTGAATCAAAATAAGGCTTTGATAATTTTGTCATCATTCAATTGTTCTCAAGTTGGCCCATGTCCATTCAATGGTTCGAAATATAACATCACGGCAAAAGAATTGAATCCCATAATTCTAATTAGGGATTTGTTAGGTCCCCTAGGTACTATTGTATCTAAAATAGTGAACTTTTATTCAGCTTACTATTTAATAACTCATAATCAGATCTTGGTAAACAAATATTGGATACTTGATAATTTGAAAGCGACTTTCCAAGTACTTGAAGTACTTAAATACTGTTTAATAGATGAAAATAGAAGGATTTATAATCCCAACCCGTGCAATACCATCATTTTGAATCCATCCCATTTGAATTGGTGCTTTTTACATCACAATTATTGTGAAGAAACATCCACAATAATTAGCATTGGACAATTTATTTGTGAAAATCTATGTCTAGTTAAATATGGGACACATATCAAAAAATCTGGTCAAATTTTAATTGTTCATGTTGATTCCTTAGTTATAAGATCAGCTAAGCCGTATTTGGCTACTCCAGGAGCGACTGTTCACGGACATTACGGAGAAACCCTTTCTAAAGGAGATACATTAGTTACATTTATATATGAAAAATCCCGATCTGGTGACATAACGCAGGGACTTCCAAAAGTGGAGCAAATCTTAGAAGTGCGTTCGATTGGTTCAATATCGATGAACCTTGAAAGGAGAGTCGAAGGTTGGAACGAACGTATACCAAGAATTCTTGGAATTCCTTGGGGATTCTTAATTGGAGCTGAGCTAACTATAGCCCAAAGCCATATCTCTTTGGTTAATAAGATCCAAAAGGTTTATCGATCTCAAGGGGTGCAGATTCATAATAGACATCTAGAGATTATTGTACGACAAGTAACATCAAAAGTGTTGGTTTCAGAAGACGGAATGTCTAATGTTTTTTCGCCTGGAGAATTAATCGGATTGCTGCGAGCAGAACGAGCAGGGCGTGCTTTAGACGAAGCGATCTGTTATCGAGCAATTTTATTAGGAATAACGAGGGCATCTCTGAATACTCAAAGCTTCATATCTGAAGCAAGTTTTCAAGAAACTGCTAGAGTTTTAGCAAAAGCTGCTCTACGGGGGCGTATTGATTGGTTGAAGGGTCTGAAAGAAAATGTAGTTCTGGGGGGAATTATCCCTATCGGTACCGGATTTAAAAAATTAGTGCACCGTTCAAGGCAAGACAAAAACATTCATTTTGAAATAAAAAAGAAAAATGTATTCAAGTTGGAAATGAGAGATATTTTGTTCCATCATCGAGAATTTTTTTGTTCTTGTAGCCCAAAGAATTTCCATGACACATTAGAAAATTCATTTACGCGATTTCATAATTCCTAAGCAGATATATTTTTTTTTTTCCTTTCTAGTTTTGTTAAGAAATGGAATCCTAGAATGGTCCCTTACATTTCTGCTCTGCAAAGCGTAAAGGTATTCATATTACAAATCTTACTAGAACTGCTCGTTTTTTATCAGAAGCCCGTGATTTAGTTTTTGATGCAGCAAGTCGAGGAAAACCTTTTTAATGGTTGGTATCAAAAAGAAAGCAGCGGATTTTGTAGTCTCAGCTGCAATAAGGGCTCGATGTCATTATGTTAATAAAAAATGGCTCGATGGTATGTTAACGAATTGGTCCACTACAGAAACGAGACTTCATAAGTTCAGAGACTTAAGAGGAGAACAAAAGATGGGGAAACTCAACCGTCTCCCTAAAAGAGATGCAGCAATGTTGAAGAGAAAATTATCGACTTTGCAAACATATCTGGGTGGGATCAAATATCTGACTGGGTTGTCCGATATTGTAATCATCGTTGCTCAGCAAAAAGAATATACAGCTCTTCGAGAATGTGTCATTTTGGGAATTCCAACACTTTGTTTAATCGATACAAATTGTGACCCGGATCTTGCAGATATTTCGATTCCAATCAACGATGACGTTATAGCTTCAATCCGATTGATTCTTAACAAATTAGTATCCGCAATTTGTGAGGATCGTTCTAGCTATATAAGAAGTCATTGATTATGATTATGTTATGATTAAGAATAATAAGATTAGTTAATTATTTTGATTTCTTAGATTGGTTACTATTCTTGTCTTGCATTTTTAAAAAGAGATAAAATGGGATATTATGTTATGTGATTTCTTGGTATTTTAAATATATGATTAATGATGAAAGTGGATAAGTTGAAAAAGAGATGGTTGAATCAAAATAATTTTTTTTTTTTAGTTTGATTTCTGTCAGAGGGCAATATGAATGTTATACCATGTTCCATTAAAACACTCAAAGGATTCTACGATATATCAGGTGTAGAAGTAGGCCAACATTTATATTGGCAAATAGGAGGTTTACAAATTCATGCTCAAGTACTTATCACTTCTTGGGTAGTAATTGCTATCTTATTAGGGTCAGTTATCATAACTGTTCGGAATCCACAAACTATTCCTACCGACGGGCAGAATTTCTTTGAATATGTTCTTGAATTTATTCGAGACTTGAGTAAAACTCAGATTGGAGAAGAATATGGGCCTTGGGTTCCCTTTATTGGAACCATGTTCTTATTTATTTTTGTTTCTAATTGGTCTGGAGCTCTTTTACCTTGGAAAATCATACAGTTACCTCATGGAGAGTTGGCTGCCCCCACGAATGATATAAATACTACTGTTGCTTTAGCTTTACTCACATCCGTGGCATATTTTTATGCGGGTCTTACCAAAAAAGGATTGGCTTATTTTGGAAAATACATTCAACCAACTCCAATCCTTTTACCAATTAACATCCTAGAAGATTTCACAAAACCTTTATCTCTGAGTTTTCGACTTTTCGGAAATATATTGGCGGATGAATTAGTAGTTGTTGTTCTTGTTTCTTTAGTACCTCCAGTAGTTCCTATCCCTGTCATGTTTCTTGGATTATTTACAAGCGGTATTCAAGCTCTCATTTTTGCAACTTTAGCCGCGGCTTATATAGGGGAATCCATGGAGGGTCATCATTGATTAGTTTTCAAAAGAGTCTTCTTTTTTTAAGCTTACCCCGACTGAGGCAATGCATGGTTCAAGAAAATATACTTGGTTCAGTAACATATACATATATAGATAGAAATAAGAAATCCATATGTATATATGACTAGAGTTCTAAGAGGAAAGATAGACAATATTACGAAGGATGGGTTAGGGGGGGATCACACTAGATATATGTCTATATGTAATGTCTATAAGTCCAGCTACAGTTCCTGTATATTTTTCGACGAATTATTCTAGAATCTGATTCGATAAAAAATGCGCGCGGTTTCCGTTATGAAAGAAACAAATGTATATGTGATAGTAGATATATATTAGTTATATATAGGGTTTATCCCTATCTATATATTTTTTTTTTCGAAGTTTTAGTTACTCCGATTCGATATTTTTTAGTGATCAAATAAGTAAGAATTCCTGGGTTGATTGTATCATTAACCATTTTTTTTTGGTGCGAGGAACCTATCATCATGAATCCACTGATTTCTGCCGCTTCTGTTATTGCTGCTGGATTGGCCGTAGGGCTTGCTTCTATTGGACCTGGAGTTGGTCAAGGTACTGCTGCAGGCCAAGCCGTAGAAGGTATTGCGAGACAACCAGAAGCAGAAGGAAAAATAAGAGGCACCTTATTGCTTAGTCTAGCTTTTATGGAAGCTTTAACTATTTATGGGCTCGTTGTGGCATTAGCACTTTTATTTGCAAATCCTTTTGTTTAATTTCATCCTAGAACGAAAATGGAAAAAAGTGCATTACACACTTTTTCTTATTTTATTAATTTGCTGCGGTTTGCTTCTGTGAATTATATCACTACTTTACTCCTACAATTATGTATTTGTTGGAACAATACCCCGGGAAAGACTGATTTGAGAATGACGAATTAGTGGATTTGCTCGCTTTATTCCTTCCCGTCCTTCGGTTAGTACGATGTAATTTTTACTTTCTTTTTAGGAAGTGTTTGAACAGGGGAAATATTTTGCAATTTCTACAAAACCTAGGACCCAACTTAATAAGTATCTTATCGGAAACTTAAAACAAAGAAAAAAATTAAGAAAAAGAAATCGATCAAAAAAGAAAGGGCAAGTCACGTGATACAAAAAGAACTCTGTTCTTTGTTAGTCCTATCTATAAGAGGAGAGCATATGAAAAATGTAACCGATTCTTTCGTTTCCTTAGGCCACTGGCCATCTGCCGGGAGTTTCGGGTTTAATACCGATATTTTAGCAACAAATCTAATAAATCTAAGTGTAGTGCTTGGTGTATTGATTTTTTTTGGAAAGGGAGTGTGTGCGAGTTGTATATTTCAAGAATAGGTTGGACCCAACCGGCTGCACTTTATTTATTTGTGTTATTTATATACATATTTTTTTTTAGAATAAGATAAATAGGAAAAAAGTGTAAAATCTCGACGAATTCCTTCTGAATAAATTAATAAATCATATGTAAGAATCATAGCATTTCGTTCTTTATTGGTAAGTCAACTTTGATTCTCTATCAACCAATAAAATGAGACCATTAACATGGTTAAAGCTAAACTGTTTGAAGTCCGGGCACAACATGGTACTCTTTCTACCATTACGTTAATATCGAAATGGTTTAAAAAAGAATCGTTGGTAATTTTTCTGATATATAACACTCATATCAATAAAATCATTTGAACCGTTTACTAGAATAAATAAAAGGGCGCCCTGCGTTTTATTATCCAATATCCAATGCCGAATCGACGACCTATGTATAAAAAAGATACATTTTTGGATTTGAATAAAAATTTCATTGAAATTTAAATAAAGAACAAATAAAGAAACAACTTTGCTGACAATTAGAGATTTTTGTCTGGTCGGAAGAGTCCTTATAATATTCTGGTCTTGTATCGGTTTTGATATGTTTGCATACAAACAGAACTAGAGAGGATAGGCTCATTACATTAAAAAAAAGATATGAAAGTGCCCATAAAATAAAAAATTGAGCGTGAGAGCCAAATGAATCGAAAGATTCATGTTTGGTTCGGGAAGAGATCATGGAAGTTGTAAAATTAATGGTAAGATAATCTACTTTCATTAAATGATTTATTAGATAATCGAAAACAGAGGATTTTGAGTACTATTCGAAATTCGGAAGAATTGCGTAAAGGGGCCATTGAGCAGCTCGAACGAGCTCGGGCTCGTTTACGGAAAGTGGAAATGGAAGCAGAGGAATATCGAATAAATGGATACTCTGAGATAGAACGAGAAAAAGTAAATTTGATTAATGCGACTTCTGAGAGTTTGGAACAATTAGAAAATTACAAAAATGAAACCCTTCATTTTGAACAACAAAGAGCAATTAATCAGGTCCGACAACAAGTTTTCCAACAAGCCTTACAGGGGGCTATAGGAGCCCTGAATAGTTGTTTGAATAGCGAGTTACATTTCCATACCATCAGTGCTAATATTGGAATCCTTGGGGCAATGGAAGAAATAACGGATTAGCCCTTCTATTTTTTTACTTTAGTTTAGAGTTTAGGCATTATTTTTTTCCTTTGTTTCCAAAAAAGAAAAAAGAGACACTAATGGTAACTCTTCGAGCTGATGAAATTAGTAATATTATCCGTGAACGTATTGAACAATATAATAGAGAAGTAAAAGTTGTGAATACTGGTACCGTACTTCAAGTGGGGGACGGCATTGCTCGTATTCATGGTCTTGATGAAGTAATGTCAGGTGAATTAGTAGAATTCGAAGAGGGTACAATAGGCATTGCTCTCAATTTGGAATCAAATAATGTTGGTGTTGTATTAATGGGTGATGGTTTGATGATACAAGAGGGAAGTTCTGTAAAAGCAACAGGAAGAATTGCTCAAATACCTGTAAGCGAGGCTTATTTGGGTCGTGTTATAAATGCTCTGGCTAAACCTATTGATGGAAGA